AAGTAGGTTTTTTCACTATGGGCCTAGCAAAAGAAAAATTGAGATAGGTTTATATTGGGTTCCCCCCTTAAAAATCGGACGTGAAGGTTTCCTCTCATCCGGCTCAAGTAGTTACACCAAATAAGGAAGGGAGTTCTTTATTTTTTGACTTTGTTCAATAAAAAAAAAAGAAAACCCTACAAAGAACTACTCCTTACTCAAGTTTCCAGCAAGGACCAACCTTTCATTAATTCATTTTTCTTTTGACTTTCACTTTCTGAATGACTTATTTACGACAAAATTGAAATGTGAAATTCTTGAGTAGTCTGCTTCCCTTCAAATGATGAATCCCCCCTTAAAGGAATACTTTTGGACTCGTAAGGGATTTACTTGTCTATATATTGTTTCGTTCCATTCGATCTTTTAGGTCCCTACTCACCTCGACGGTTATGTCATGATGTCCCTTGAAGCATATATGCGATAGATAGACTTCTGTAACCATGCCCTATTTGCTTTCTTGAACGGAATCTCTCTCTAAAAGAAATGGAATGGCTAATTCCACGAAAAAATCTTTTTTTTTCACGAGGTATAACTAGCAATTCCCATTTATCTGTTACGGGATCGACCATGGATCAACTCCCCTTTCATTTAGAGTATTGAATACACCCATAATTCTGAGCTTCATGTTACTCCTTCCAAGACACATGTCAGAGTCGGGGGCATCCCAATCAGATTGAATGGGATGACAGTTTATTAGTCTGAATCTGTAAAATGCAAATTTCGATCAAATCACACATCGCAGTATACTAGGCCTTCTAATTCCTTAAGGGGTTTATCTAAAAGATTCGCGATATAACTCGGAAGACGTTTCAAATACCACACGTGAGTTACCGGACATGCGAGTTTGATGTATCCCATTTGATATCTTCGTATCCGAGAATCAACAAATTCCACCCCGCATTCTTCACAAAATTTCGGGTCCTCTTTTTCGGCTCCAATCACTCGATAATTTCCACAAGCACAAATTCCACTTTTTATGGGTCCAGAGATTCTTTCACAAAACAATCCATCTTTTTCCGGTTTATTGGTTTTATAATGAAAAGTATAGGGTTTTGTCACCTCTCCAACTATCTCTCCATTGGGTAGGATTTTGTTGGCCCAAGCCTTTATTTGTTGAGGAGACACTGGTCCAATTCGAAGTTGTTGATGTTTATATCGGTCGATCATAGAATAGAAATTCTGATTCATTCAGATCAAACTTCCTTCCTATTAATCTGGAAGTTCTTCTCAGATACAAGGAAATGATTCAGTTCTAGAGCCAAAGATCGTAGTTCTCGAACGAGCAATCGAAAAGATTCTGGAGCATCCTCAGGGTTAGGTACTATTCCTCCAATGATCGTAGCACCAAGTAATTCTTGACGAGCTCTAATATGATCAGATTTATAAGTAAGTATCTCTTGTAAAATATGAGCAACACCAAACCCCTCTAGAGCCCAAACTTCCATTTCCCCTACTCGTTGTCCCCCTTGCTTGGCCCTTCCTCTAAGGGGTTGTTGTGTAACAAGTGCGTAATGTCCACTCGAACGCCCATGGATTTTATCATCAACTTGATGAATTAATTTTAGGATATAGGACTTGCCTATTAGAACAGGTTGTTCAAAAGGATCTCCTGTTCTTCCATCAAATATTCTGCTTTTTCCCGGATACTCGGGTTCAAATACCCATGGATTTTTTGTTTGCTTACTGGCTTCATATAATTCAGAAAAGACTAGTTTTCTTGAAGCCTCTTGCTCATATCTCTCATCAAAAGGTGCTATTCTATAATGTCTCTTTAGCAGATCCCCCGCTAACCCGAGCGAACATTCAAATATCTGCCCCACATTCATTCGTGAGGGTACCCCTAATGGGTTGAAGACCATATCAACAGGTGTTCCGTCTTGCAAGTAGGGCATATCTTGTCTAGACAAAATTTTAGAAATGATACCTTTATTCCCATGTCTTCCAGCTACTTTATCGCCCACTTTGATTTCGCGTTTCTGTGAAATATATACACGAATTCTTTCTGGATTATAACTGGAACCCCCCTTTTTCTGGATCCATCTCACATCAATAACTCGGCCCCTTCCACCTATAGGTAGTTTTAGAGAAGTTTCTTTTGCAGTGGATACCTGAATGCCAAGTATGGCTCGTAATAATCTATCCTCTGGGGCATACGAGGATTCGTTTGCTGCTTGAGGGGTTAATTTACCTACTAAAATATCACCGGCTTCTATCCAAGATCCCAGCATCACAATTCCGTTTCTGTCTAAATTTCGGAGTAAATGAGCCTCTAAATGCGGTATTTCCTTAGTGATTCTTTCGGGACCTTGGCTTGTCACATGAGTCTGAATTTCATATTTCCGTATGTGAAAAGAAGTATAAATATCTTCATATACCAGACGTTCGCTAATTAGTACTGCGTCTTCAGAATTGTAACCTTCCCATGGCATATAAGCTACTAATACGTTTTTTCCTAAAGCGA